GCTAGCGTAGCTTAATTAAAGCATAACACTGAAGATGTTAAGACAGACCTTAGAATGGGCTCGTAAGCACAAAGGTTTGGTCCTGTCTTTACTGTCAGCTTTACCTGAACATACACATGCGAGTATTCACACCCCTAAGAATGCCCTAAAGTTCCCTACCGGAAACAAGGAGCTGGTATCAGGCTCAAAATCTAGCCCATGACACCTTGCTAAGCCACACCCCCAAGGGATTTCAGCAGTGATAAACATTAAGCCATAAGTGAAAACTTGACTTAGTTAAAGCTAAGAAGGCCGGTAAAACTCGTGCCAGCCACCGCGGTTATACGAGAGGCCTAAGTTGACAGACAACGGCGTAAAGAGTGGTTAAGGAAAAACTTATACTAAAGCCGAACATCCTCAAGACTGTCGTACGTTTCCGAGGATATGAAGTCCCCCTACGAAAGTGGCTTTAACTCTCCTGACCCCACGAAAGCTGTGACACAAACTGGGATTAGATACCCCACTATGCTCAGCCGTAAACTTAGATAAAACTTTACATAACTTATCCGCCAGGGTACTACGAGCATTAGCTTGAAACCCAAAGGACTTGGCGGTGCTTCAAACCCACCTAGAGGAGCCTGTTCTAGAACCGATAATCCCCGTTAAACCTCACCCTCTCTTGTTCTTCCCGCCTATATACCGCCGTCGTCAGCCTACCCTGTGAAGGCCTCATAGTGAGCATAATCAGTAAAACTTAAAACGCCAGGTCGAGGTGTAGCATATGAGAGGGGAAGAAATGGGCTACATTCCCTAAATCCGGGTATACGGATAGTATAATGAAAAGTATACTAGAAGGAGGATTTAGCAGTAAGCAGCAAATAGAGTGTCCTGCTGAAACTGGCCCTGAAGCGCGCACACACCGCCCGTCACCCTCCCCAAAACCCCTATAAAAGACTAAATAAAACTATAAATCTAATAAAGGGGAGGCAAGTCGTAACATGGTAAGTGTACCGGAAGGTGCACTTGGTTAACCAGAGCATAGCTAAGATAGTAAAGCATCTCCCTTACACTGAGAAGACACCCGTGCAAATCGGGTTGCCCTGAAGCCAAACAGCTAGCCCGCCCCATTACCATCATCATAAACACATAATTACACCCTAAGTTACTAATAAACAACCAATAAACCATTCTTCCCCTTTAGTATGGGAGACAGAAAAAGAACAAGGCGCAATAGAGAAAGTACCGCAAGGGAACGCTGAAAGAGAAGTGAAACAAACCAGTAAAGCACCGAAAAGCAAAGATTAAAACTTGTACCTTTTGCATCATGAATTAGCCAGTAATCCTTAAGCAAAATGAATTTTAGTTTAACCTCCCGAAACTAGGTGAGCTACTTCAAGGCAGCCTGATAATAGGGCAAACCCTTCTCTGTGGCAAAAGAGTGGGAAGAACTTTGAGTAGCGGTGAAAAGCCTCCCGAACCTAGTAATAGCTGGTTGCCTGAGAAATGAATAGAAGTTCAGCCTCCTCCCTTCTTTCCCCTATTATGGAAGTACCTTAACCAGAGAAAAAGAAAGGAAGAGAGTTAGTCAAAGAAGGGACAGCTTCTTTGAAAAAAGACACAACTTTTTTAGGAGGGTAAAAATCAAACTAAATTAAGGCCTTATGTTCAGGTGGGCCTAAAAGCAGCCACCCTAGAAGAAAGCGTTATAGCTCGAACATTATATCTTCCTTTAATACTGATAAACTAATTTTACACCCCTTATTCTAACAGGCCCTTCTATAAATAATTATAGAAGAGATAATGCTAATATGAGTAATAAGAGATGAAGATTCTCTCCAAGCATAAGTGTAAATCAGAACAGACATTCTACCGAAAATTAACGGCCCCAAACGAAGAGGGCATTGGAAAAACAAACAGATAACTAGAAGACCTTCGTTCAACAAGGGTTAAGACTACCAGCATAGAAGGCCAACCTGGAAAGACCTAAAGGAGAAGAAGGAACTCGGCAAACATATTTCGGCCTCGCCTGTTTACCAAAAACACCGCCTCTTGCTAAAAAAGTATAAGAGGTCCCGCCTGCCCTGTGACAAATAGTTTAACGGCCGCGGTATCTTGACCGTGCGAAGGTAGCGCAATCACTTGTTTCTTAAATGGAGACCTGTATGAATGGCATAACGAGGGCCAACCTGTCTCCTTCTCCCAGTCAATGAAATTGATCTCCCCGTGCAGAAGCGGGGATGAACACATAAGACGAGAAGACCCTTTGGAGCTTTAGACTGCAAGCAGACCATGCTAATTAGACCTAATCAAAGGAACTAAGCCAATTGGACATCTGCCCTAATGTCTTCGGTTGGGGCGACCACGGGGAAACAAAAAACCCCAATGAGTAGCAGGAGAACTTTTCTCCCAGAACTAAGACCGACAGGTCTAAGTACCAGAAATTCTGACCAAAAGATCCGGCCAAGCCGATCAACGAACCAAGTTACCCTAGGGATAACAGCGCAATCCCCTTTTAGAGCCCATATCGACAAGGGGGTTTACGACCTCGATGTTGGATCAGGACATCCTAATGGTGCAGCCGCTATTAAGGGTTCGTTTGTTCAACGATTAAAGTCCTACGTGATCTGAGTTCAGACCGGAGTAATCCAGGTCAGTTTCTATCTATGAAATGTTCTCTTCTAGTACGAAAGGACCGAAGAGAAGAGGCCCATTCTTCAAGAATGCCTCCCCCTCACCTAATGAAAACAACTAAAATAGGCAAAAGGACATATCCTTAGGCCGTAAAGAACGGCACGTTAGGATGGCAGAGCCCGGTGATTGCAAAAGGCCTAAGCCCTTACCACAGAGGTTCAAGTCCTCTTCTTAACTATGCTCCAAATAATTTTAACCCTTATTATTAACCCACTTATCCTCACCATTTTTGTGTTGCTTGCGGTAGCCCTCTTAACCCTTGTTGAACGAAAGGTCTTAGGTTATATACAACTGCGAAAGGGGCCCAATGTAGTAGGCCCTTATGGCTTACTCCAACCAATTGCAGACGGCCTAAAACTATTTATAAAAGAACCTGTACGCCCCTCTACCTCTTCACCAATTTTATTTCTCCTCACTCCCATGCTAGCACTAACACTAGCTATTACCCTATGAGCCCCTATACCCATGCCATTCTCAGTGGCTGACCTTAACCTAGGTATTCTTTTTATCCTCGCCCTATCGAGCCTTGCTGTATACTCTATTCTAGGCTCTGGCTGAGCCTCAAATTCAAAATATGCCCTTATCGGGGCTATCCGGGCTGCCGCACAAACCATTTCTTATGAGGTAAGCCTAGGACTTATCCTCCTCAACGCTGTAGTATTTACAGGGAACTTTACTTTACAAACATTTAGCACTGCACAAGAGGCAACATGACTCATCCTACCTGCATGGCCTCTAGCTGCAATATGATACATCTCTACGCTAGCAGAAACTAACCGAGCTCCTTTTGACCTAACGGAGGGAGAATCGGAGTTGGTATCAGGGTTCAACGTCGAGTATGCTGGGGGCCCTTTTGCCTTATTTTTTCTTGCCGAATACGCTAACATCCTTCTTATGAACACGCTATCTGCCACACTGTTCTTAGGGACAACAATTTACCATTTTTCCCCTGAACTCACTTCCATGGGCCTTATAATTAAAGCAGCTATACTATCTACCCTCTTCCTTTGAGTTCGAGCCTCTTATCCTCGATTCCGATACGACCAGTTAATACACCTCATTTGAAAAAATTTCCTCCCCCTAACCCTGGCATTAGTTATTTGACATCTTGCCATACCTATTTCATTTTCGGGCCTCCCCCCTCACTTATAGCCCCGGAGTTGTGCCTGAAGTAAAGGGCCACTTTGATAGAGTGAAAAATGAGGGTTAAAGTCCCTCCGACTCCTTAGAAAGAAGGGACTCGAACCCTACCTGAAGAGATCAAAACTCTTAGTGCTTCCACTACACCACTTCCTAGTAAGGTCAGCTAAATAAAGCTTTTGGGCCCATACCCCAAAAATGTTGGTTAAAATCCTTCCTTTACTAATGAACCCTTATATCCTTGCCACCATAATTTTTGGACTAGGGCTAGGAACTACAGTTACTGTCACAAGCTCCCACTGATTCTTGGCCTGGATAGGCCTAGAAATTAGTACACTAGCCATCATTCCACTCATAGCCCAAACCCACCACCCTCGAGCAGTAGAAGCTACTACCAAGTATTTCCTCACACAAGCAACCGCTGCCACAACAATCCTGTTTGCTTGTACCACAAACGCATGATTAACAGGACAATGGGACATCTACCAACTCACGCACCCATTCCCAGCTATAATGATTTATCTTGCCCTAGCCCTAAAAGTCGGACTAGCCCCCCTTCACGCCTGACTACCAGAAGTACTTCAAGGACTAGACCTGACAACTGGACTGATCCTCTCCACATGACAAAAACTAGCCCCGTTTGCCCTCCTCCTGCAAATTCAACCAACTGACTCGACTATCCCTATTATTCTAGGACTAACGTCGACCCTAGTAGGTGGATGAGGAGGATTAAATCAAACCCAGCTACGGAAAATTCTTGCCTACTCATCAATTGCACACCTAGGATGAATGCTTTTGGTTATCCAATTCTCCCCTTCACTAACATTCTTAACCCTAATTACTTATATCCTAATAACTTCCTCAACCTTCTTAATTTTTAAAGCAAACAAGTCCACAAACATTAATTCCTTGGCCACCTCATGAACTAAATCACCGGCACTAACCTCTTTAACCCCTCTCATCCTCCTGTCCCTAGGTGGTCTTCCACCCCTAACGGGATTTATGCCCAAATGACTAATTCTTCAAGAATTAACTAAGCAGGACCTAGGCCTTACCGCCACCCTAGCTGCCCTGTCGGCCCTTTTAAGCCTGTACTTCTACCTACGACTGTCCCACGCCATAACGCTAACGATATCCCCTAATAATCTAGCCGGAACAACCCCCTGACGTCTAACTACAAACCACCAAACTATGCCGTTGGCAGCCGCTACCTCAGCAACCATTTGTCTCCTTCCACTTACCCCCGCCCTAACAACTATTCTTACTATTTAGAGACTTAGGATAGAATTAAGACCAAGGGCCTTCAAAGCCCTAAGCAGGAGTGAAAATCTCCTAGTCTCTGATAAGACTTACGGGACACTAACCCACATCTTCTGCATGCAAAGCAGACACTTTAATTAAGCTAAAGCCTTACTAGACAGATAGGCCTCGATCCTATAAACTCTTAGTTAACAGCTAAGCGCTCAAGCCAGCGAGCATCAATCTAACTTTCCCCCGCCTAGCTTAGCACAAATAGGCGGGGGAAAGCCCCGGCAGGCGGTTAACCTGCTTCTTCAGATTTGCAATCTAACATGATAACACCTCGGAGCTATTGATAAGAAGAGGATTCAAACCTCTGTCTATGGAGCTACAATCCACCGCTTAAAACTCAGCCATCCTACCTGTGGCAATCACACGATGATTTTTCTCAACCAATCACAAAGACATTGGCACCCTTTATTTAGTATTTGGTGCCCGAGCCGGAATAGTAGGGACAGCCCTAAGCCTTCTTATTCGAGCAGAACTAAGCCAACCAGGCTCTCTCCTTGGAGACGACCAAATTTATAACGTAATTGTTACAGCACATGCCTTTGTAATAATTTTCTTTATAGTAATGCCAATTATGATCGGTGGCTTTGGAAACTGACTCATTCCCCTTATGATCGGAGCCCCCGACATGGCATTTCCTCGAATAAATAACATGAGCTTTTGACTTCTTCCACCCTCTTTCCTTCTTCTCCTAGCCTCTTCAGGAGTTGAAGCTGGAGCCGGGACAGGATGAACAGTATACCCCCCTCTAGCAGGGAACCTAGCTCACGCTGGAGCATCCGTTGACCTGACAATTTTTTCACTCCATCTAGCAGGAGTTTCATCAATTCTTGGGGCAATCAACTTTATTACAACAATTATTAATATAAAACCTCCCGCAATTTCACAGTACCAAACTCCGCTTTTCGTATGAGCAGTCCTTATTACAGCAGTTCTTCTGCTTCTTTCCCTACCCGTTCTTGCAGCGGGAATCACTATACTTCTGACAGACCGAAATCTAAACACAACATTTTTTGACCCTGCTGGGGGAGGTGACCCAATTCTTTACCAACATTTATTTTGATTCTTCGGACACCCGGAAGTATACATTCTTATTTTACCAGGCTTTGGAATAATTTCTCATATTGTAGCCTACTATTCAGGTAAAAAAGAACCATTCGGCTATATGGGAATGGTATGAGCTATAATAGCAATTGGACTTCTAGGTTTCATTGTCTGAGCCCACCACATGTTCACCGTAGGGATAGACGTAGATACACGGGCCTACTTCACATCCGCCACTATAATTATTGCGATTCCTACGGGTGTTAAAGTATTTAGCTGACTCGCCACTCTTCACGGGGGCACAATTAAATGAGAAACCCCTCTACTATGAGCCCTGGGCTTCATTTTCTTATTTACAGTAGGGGGCTTAACAGGTATTGTGCTAGCCAACTCCTCTCTTGATATCGTACTCCACGATACTTACTACGTAGTAGCCCACTTCCATTACGTCCTGTCAATAGGAGCTGTATTTGCAATTATAGCAGCCTTCGTTCATTGATTCCCCCTATTCTCAGGCTACACTCTTCATGAAACCTGAACAAAAATTCACTTCGGGATTATGTTCATTGGAGTCAACCTTACCTTCTTCCCACAACATTTCCTAGGTCTTGCAGGAATGCCTCGACGATATTCTGACTACCCAGACGCCTACACACTATGAAACACAATCTCCTCTATCGGGTCTCTCATCTCTTTAATTGCTGTGATTATGTTCCTATTTATTATTTGAGAAGCTTTCGCTGCGAAACGAGAAGTTCTATCTGTGGAACTTACATCAACTAACGTTGAGTGACTTCACGGCTGCCCACCTCCTTATCACACATTTGAAGAGCCTGCCTTCGTTCAAATTAAACAAACTATCTAACCCTACGAGAAAGGGAGGAGTTGAACCCCCATAAATTGGTTTCAAGCCAACCACATAACCGCTCTGTCACTTTCTTAATAAGACACTAGTAAAGAAGATATTACATTGCTTTGTCAAGGCAAAATCGTGGGTTAAACCCCCGCGTGTCTTAAACACATGTCTCACCCCTCCCAACTAGGATTTCAAGATGCAGCCTCCCCTGTAATAGAAGAACTTCTCCACTTTCACGACCATGCTTTAATAATTGTTTTCCTAATTAGCACGCTGGTTCTTTACATTATTGTAGCCATAGTAACAACTAAGCTAACCAATAAATTTATTTTAGACTCCCAAGAAATCGAAATCATTTGAACAGTGCTTCCAGCTATTATTCTTATTCTTATTGCACTCCCATCCCTACGAATCCTCTACCTTATGGATGAAATCAATGACCCCCATTTAACAATTAAAGCCATAGGTCATCAATGATATTGAAGCTATGAGTATACAGACTATGAAGACCTAGGTTTCGACTCATATATAATTCCTACTCAAGATTTAACCCCAGGTCAATTCCGACTCCTAGAGGCCGATCACCGTATAGTAATCCCTGTGGAATCTCCCATTCGAGTTTTAGTATCCGCAGAAGATGTTCTCCATTCTTGAGCCGTCCCAAGCCTTGGTGTAAAAATAGACGCAGTCCCTGGACGTCTAAACCAAACAGCCTTTATCACATCCCGACCTGGAGTGTTTTATGGTCAATGCTCTGAAATTTGCGGGGCAAACCACAGCTTTATACCTATTGTAGTTGAAGCCGTCCCATTAGAACACTTTGAAAACTGATCCTCTTTAATACTTGAAGACGCATCGCTAAGAAGCTAAATAGGGTCTAGCGTTAGCCTTTTAAGCTAAAGACTGGTGGCCCCCAACCACCCTTAGCGAAATGCCCCAACTCAACCCCGCACCGTGATTTGCCATCTTAGTCTTTTCTTGGTTTATCTTTTTAACAATTATTCCCCCTAAAGTCCTTGCGCACTCTTTCCCTAATGAACCAACCCCTCAAAGCACAAAACTGCCAAAAACAGAATCCTGAAACTGACCATGATAGTTAATTTCTTCGATCAATTTATAAGCCCAGTCTTCCTAGGCATTCCCCTAATCGCCCTTGCTCTAAGCCTTCCCTGAACCCTATTTCCACGGCCATCAGCCCGATGGCTCCATAACCGTACATTAACCCTACAAAACTGGTTTATAAACCGCTTTACACAACAAATCTTTATACCCATTCCACTGCTAGGCCACCGTTGAGCACTCATCCTAATATCTTTAATAATTTTTCTCCTAACCTTAAACATGCTAGGTCTCCTCCCTTACACATTTACACCAACTACACAACTCTCTATGAACATGGCTATCGCCACCCCTTTATGATTAGCAACCGTTATTACAGGGATGCGAAACCAACCGACACACGCCCTAGGCCATTTACTTCCAGAAGGAACTCCAACCCTTTTAATTCCAATCCTAATTATTATCGAAACAATTAGTCTTTTTATTCGACCAATCGCTCTAGGTGTACGGCTCACAGCCAACCTAACAGCAGGTCACCTACTTATTCAATTAATCGCAACCGCTGCATTCCAACTTTTACCTATTATACCAGCTGTTGCTTTATCTACAACCGTCCTATTATTCCTTCTTACCCTCCTTGAAGTTGCCGTAGCTATAATTCAAGCCTACGTATTTGTTCTCCTCCTAAGCTTATATCTACAAGAAAACGTTTAATGGCCCACCAAGCACATGCATATCATATAGTAGACCCCAGCCCCTGACCACTAACAGGGGCCGTCGCCGCCCTGCTAATAACTTCAGGATTAGCAATCTGAATACATTTTCACACAATAACCCTTATAACATTAGGACTCATCCTTCTACTTTTAACCATGTACCAATGATGACGGGATATTATCCGAGAAGGTACATTCCAAGGACACCATACACCTCCAGTCCAAAAAGGGTTGCGCTACGGTATAATCCTTTTCATTACCTCAGAAGTCTTCTTCTTTCTAGGCTTTTTCTGAGCCTTCTATCACTCCAGCCTTGCCCCAACCCCTGAACTAGGCGGCTGCTGACCTCCCACAGGAATTACAACACTGGACCCGTTTGAAGTACCCCTACTTAATACAGCTGTTCTTCTTGCATCCGGAGTCACAGTAACCTGAGCTCACCATAGCATCATAGAAGGTCAACGAAAACAAGCAATTCAATCTCTTACCCTAACTATTCTACTAGGCTTCTACTTTACTTTTCTTCAAGGAATAGAATACTATGAAGCACCCTTTACAATTGCAGACGGGGTCTATGGGGCCACATTCTTTGTTGCCACAGGCTTCCACGGCCTTCACGTAATTATTGGCTCAACATTCCTCGCCGTTTGTCTTCTACGACAAGTCCAATACCACTTTACATCTGAACATCATTTTGGGTTCGAAGCCGCCGCCTGATATTGACACTTCGTAGACGTCGTATGACTTTTCCTATACATCTCTATTTACTGATGAGGATCATAATCTTTCTAGTATTAAGCTAGTACATGTGACTTCCAATCACTCAGTCTTGGTTAAAGTCCAAGGAAAGATAATGAATTTGCTCCTAACAGTTATCCTTATTTCTACTGCCCTCTCTATTATTCTAGCTATCGTATCATTCTGACTTCCTCAGATGAGCCCCGATTACGAAAAGTTATCTCCGTACGAATGCGGGTTTGACCCCTTAGGATCAGCTCGCCTCCCCTTCTCCCTACGATTTTTCCTCGTAGCTATCCTCTTCCTACTATTTGATTTAGAAATTGCTCTTCTCCTCCCTCTTCCATGAGGGGATCAGCTTTCCTCCCCTTTAACAACATTCATTTGGGCATCCGCCATCCTTGGTCTTCTGACCCTGGGCTTAATTTATGAATGAATTCAAGGAGGACTTGAATGAGCTGAATAAGCAGTTAGTTTAAGAAAAACATTTGATTTCGGCTCAAAAACTTATGGTTTAAGTCCATAACCGCTTAATGACTCCTACCCATTTCGCCTTCTCGTCACTATTTTTCCTGGGATTGGCCGGACTAGCATTTCACCGAACCCACTTCCTATCTGCCTTATTATGCCTTGAGGGTATAATACTTTCCCTCTTCCTAGCACTCTCTTTATGGGCCTTACAACTAGACTCAACAAACTTTGCAGCATCGCCAGTATTGCTCTTAGCTTTTTCAGCTTGTGAAGCTAGTGCCGGACTAGCCCTTCTCGTTGCCACAGCCCGCACACATGGAACAGACCGCCTACAAAGCCTTAACCTTTTACAATGCTAAAAATCCTCCTGCCAACTATTATACTCCTTCCTGTCACCTGATTAACTCCCCATAAAAAGCTCTGAGCAACTACCCTAATATATAGTCTTATCATTGCTTTAATTAGCCTTTCTTGACTTAAGATACCTGCCGAGACAGGGTGAACATGTCTCGGCCTTTATATGGCCACAGATCCCCTTTCAACTCCCTTACTGGTTTTAACATGCTGGCTGCTCCCCCTAATGATTTTAGCTAGCCAAAATCACATGGCTACAGAACCAGAAAACCGGCAACGGACCTACATTCTTCTCCTGACATCCCTTCAAATTTTCCTAATTTTAGCCTTTGGTGCAACAGAACTAATTATATTTTACGTAATATTTGAAGCTACTTTAATCCCCACACTATTTATTATTACCCGATGGGGAAACCAAACCGAACGCCTAAATGCAGGCACATACTTTTTATTTTATACTCTGGCCGGGTCCCTGCCCCTATTAGTAGCACTTCTCCTCTTACAAAACTCCACAGGCTCCCTATCTCTTTTAACCCTACAACATTCCGCCATTTCTCCTCTTTCCACTTACGCGGATAAAATTTGATGAGCAGGCTGCCTAATTGCCTTCTTAGTAAAAATACCCCTTTACGGAGCCCACCTTTGACTCCCCAAAGCCCATGTAGAAGCCCCCATCGCAGGCTCAATAGTACTAGCGGCAGTTCTCTTAAAGCTTGGAGGTTACGGTATAATGCGAATAATAATTTCACTCGAACCACTGACTAAAGAGCTAAGCTACCCATTTATTATTCTAGCCCTCTGAGGCGTGGTTATAACAGGCTCTATTTGCTTACGCCAAACCGATTTAAAGTCCCTAATTGCCTACTCATCTGTTAGTCACATAGGCCTGGTTGCCGCGGGGATCCTTATTCAAACCCCATGAGGGTTCACAGGCGCTTTAATTCTTATGATTGCCCATGGCTTGACATCTTCTGCACTCTTCTGCCTTGCCAACACTAATTATGAACGAACCCATAGCCGGACAATAATCTTAGCCCGAGGTATACAAATAGCATTACCCTTAATAGCCTCATGATGGTTCCTAGCCAGCTTGGCAAACCTTGCTTTGCCCCCACTTCCTAACTTAATGGGGGAATTAATGATTTTATCTTCTCTCTTTAACTGATCTCCCTGGACCCTCGCATTAACTGGTTCTGGAACCCTCATTACAGCGGGCTACTCCCTCTACATATTCTTAATAACGCAACGAGGGCCTTTACCTGTGCACATAATTGCTATTAACCCGACGCACTCACGAGAACACCTCCTCATTACCCTTCACATAATTCCTCTTCTATTACTTATTCTGAAGCCTGAGCTAATCTGAGGTTGAACAGCTTGTAGATATAGTTTAACAAAAATGCTAGATTGTGATTCTAGAGATAGAGGTTAAACTCCCCTTATCCACCGAGAGAGGCTCGAAAGCAACGATGACTGCTAATCTTCGTCTCCTTGGTTAAACCCCATGGCTCACTCGAATAGCTTCTAAAGGATAACAGCTCATCCATTGGTCTTAGGAACCAAAAACTCTTGGTGCAAATCCAAGTAGCAGCTATGCCCTACACCCCACTTATAATAACATCAAGCCTATTTTTCTCACTGATTCTCCTAACTATCCCTGCCATTTCAACTTTTGTTAACTCTCCTCCTCCTTTCCCGACCCTATCCGCTCAGATTAAAACAGCCGTTAAGATAGCCTTCTTTATTAGCCTACTGCCCCTTTTTCTGTTCCTTAATGAAGGAGCCGAGACTGTCACTACCAATCTGGTTTGAATAAATACATTGCTGTTTGACATTGATATCAGCCTTAAATTTGATTTATACTCAACTGTCTTCGTACCTATTGCCCTCTACGTAACTTGGTCTATCCTGGAATTTGCCTCCTGATATATGCATGCTGACCCTAATAAAGACCGATTCTTCAAGTACTTACTTATTTTCCTCATTGCCATAATAATCCTCGTTACGGCCAATAACATGTTCCAACTATTTATCGGATGAGAAGGAGTCGGAATTATATCTTTTCTCCTAATTGGCTGATGATACGGACGGGCTGATGCCAACACCGCAGCGCTTCAAGCCGTGTTGTATAATCGAGTGGGGGATATTGGCCTAATTCTAGCAATAGCATGAATCGCAATAACCACAAACTCCTGAGAACTACAACAAATCTTCACACTAACCAAAGATATAAACCTAACACTTCCCTTAATTGGTCTAATTGTGGCAGCAACTGGAAAATCAGCACAATTTGGCTTACATCCATGGCTTCCATCCGCCATAGAAGGCCCTACACCAGTCTCCGCGCTACTCCACTCAAGCACAATAGTTGTCGCCGGAATTTTCCTTTTGATCCGCCTGAGCCCCCTGTTAGAAAATGACACAACAGCTTCTACTATCTGTCTTTGCCTCGGCGCCCTAACTACCCTATTTACTGCAATTTGTGCTCTAACACAAAACGACATTAAAAAAATTGTTGCATTCTCTACATCGAGCCAGCTCGGATTAATAATGGTAACAATCGGCCTAAACCAACCCCAACTTGCTTTCTTCCATATCTGCACTCATGCCTTTTTTAAAGCTATACTCTTCCTATGCTCTGGGTCAATCATCCACAGCCTAAACGACGAACAAGATATTCGCAAAATAGGAGGAATGCAACACTTAGCCCCATTTACCTCTTCCTGCTTGACTATTGGAAGCCTTGCTTTAACAGGCACTCCTTTCCTAGCAGGCTTCTTCTCCAAAGACGCTATCATTGAAGCACTAAACACATCTTACCTAAACGCCTGAGCCCTAACCCTAACCCTAATTGCCACATCATTTACAGCAGTCTATAGCCTACGAGTTATCTTCTTCGTATCCATAGGAAACCCTCGATTCAATCCCCTATCCCCTATTGACGAAAATAGCCCCGAAGTAATTAACCCAATTAAACGACTAGCCTGAGGGAGCATCCTAGCTGGCCTCCTAATCACCTCTAATATTCTTCCACTAAAAACCCCTGTAATAACAATACATCCTACACTCAAAATAGCAGCTATTTTAGTTACCATTATCGGGGTATTGACAGCTCTAGAGCTTGCATCCCTCACAACTAAACAATTTAAAACGCTCCCAAAACTTAACCTTCACCACTTTTCAAACATATTAGGCTTCTTCCCAGCAGTAGTTCATCGTATAATACCTAAACTTAACCTTATTTTAGGACAAACAATTGCAGCCCAGATAGTAGACCAAACCTGAATAGAAAAAGTAGGCCCAAAAACAGTCTCTACCCTAAACAAACCCCTCGCTACTACAATAAGTAATATCCAACGAGGAATAATCAAAACTTATCTCTCTCTGTTCTTCTTCACAATCGCTATAACTACCCTGCTCCTATTCTTCTAAACCGGACGAAGCGCCCCGCGGCTTAACCCCCGAACTAACTCTAACACAACAAACAGTGCTAATAGCAAGGCTAACCCTCCTAAAATTAAGAACCCGCCTCCCGTAGAATAAATATTAACTATTCCTCAGACATCCCCACAATGAACTGATATTCCCACATAATCTCCAGTTAAGTATAAAGCTCCCTTATACCAGCCCCCTCAGAACATCCCGGCGAGGACTGCCACAAAGAAAATAAATGTCCCCATAACCCCCGCCGCTGATCAAACCCATCACTCCTCAGAGTGAGGATCAGAGGCTAAGGCCATTGAATAAACAAATACAATTAGTATCCCACCTAGATAAATAATCAACAAGATCAGAGCAAAGTAAGTACCCCCATGAATTGCCAAACTCCCACAACCAACGCCGGCAACCAAAACTAAGAATAAAGCGGCAATATGAGGAATCGGATTAGAAGCAACTGAAGCTATTCCTAAAATTATACTTAATAAACACGTATATCAAAGAGCTAACATGATTCTCGCCAGGATTTTCACCAGGACTTATGATTTGAAAAACCATCGTTGAATTCAACTACAAGAATAATAATGGCAAACCTACGAAAAACCCACCCTCTATTTAAGATTGCTAACGACGCAGTAATTGACCTGCCAACCCCCGCTAATATCTCTGCATGATGAAACTTTGGCTCATTACTAGGCCTGTGCTTAATTGCCCAAATCCTCACAGGGCTATTCCTTGCTATGCACTACACCGCTGATATTTCAACAGCCTTCTCCTCCGTAGCACATATCTGCCGTGACGTAAACTACGGATGAATAATCCGAAATATACATGCAAACGGTGCCTCTTTCTTCTTTGTATGTATTTACCTCCACATTGGTCGAGGACTTTATTATGGGTCCCACCTTAACAAAGAAACATGAAATGTCGGGGTAGTACTTCTGCTCCTTGTTATAATAACAGCATTTGTAGGCTACGTCCTTCCATGAGGGCAAATGTCCTTCTGAGGGGCAACTGTAATTACTAACCTCTTGTCCGCTGTCCCATATATTGGAAACTCTCTCGTACAATGAATCTGAGGAGGTTTCTCGGTTGACAACGCCACTCTTACCCGATTCTTTACCTTCCACTTCCTTCTTCCCTTCGTAATCGCGGCAATAAGCATAATTCACCTTATTTTTCTTCACGAATCTGGGTCAAACAACCCAACGGGAATTAACTCTGACGCCGACAAAATCTCCTTCCACCCCTACTTCTCATATAAAGATATCCTGGGCTTTGCAGCTCTTTTAATTACACTAACCTCTTTAGCTCTATTTTCCCCAAACCTACTAGGCGACCCAGACAACTTTACACCTGCAAACCCGCTAGTGACACCGCCCCACATCAAGCCAGAATGATATTTTCTGTTTGCATACGCAATTTTACGTTCAATTCCCAATAAACTTGGAGGAGTCCTAGCGCTACTCTCCTCCATCCTTGTACTATTTTTAGTCCCTATTCTTCAAACCTCTAAACAACGAAGCCTAACTTTCCGCCCACTATCTCAAATCCTATTTTGAACCTTAGTAGCAGACGTCGTGATCCTTACATGAATCGGAGGAATGCCAGTTGAACACCCTTACATTATTGTGGGACAAATCGCGTCCTTAATCTACTTCTCTATTTTCCTCGTAATAGCCCCTATTGCAGGATTAGTTGAAAATAAAATTATTGAATGACAATGCACTAGTAGCTCAGCACTCAGAGCGTCGGCCTTGTAAGCCGAACGTCGAAGGTTAAAATCCTTCCTACTGCTTCAAAGAAAGGGGAGTTTAACCCCTACCCCTAACTCCCAAAGCTAGGATCCTAAATTAAACTATTCTCTGCCGGAATACGCCCGAAAGTACATATATGGACATATACATATATATATATAATACATCATATATGTATTAACACCATTCATATATATTAACCATTACATTATTTATGTGGGACATTAAGTTCTTAATGTACATATATTGATTTAAATACAATAAGAGGACATAATACTTAGGACAACATAAGTAACATTCCCCAACTAACGTTCAAATAAATACTAAGAAATAACACTAAGTCCTAAAAGAATATTCATTGTCAAAGGAACAATTTTATTCGACATCTCGACAAGAACAAATATAATGCACAGTAAGAGACCACCATCAGTTGATTTCTTAATGATAACTCTTCTTGATGGTCAGGGACAGAAATCGTGGGGGTTTCACTTCTTGAATTATTCCTGGCATTTGGTTCCTATTTCAGGGCCATTAATCGATTTATTCCCCTATCTTTCCTTGACGCTGGCATAAGTTAATGGTGGAGTACATAATACGCGTTACCCAACATGCCGGGCGTTCACTCCAGCGGACAAGGGGTTCTCTTTTTTTTTTTCCTTTCAACTGACATTTCAGAGTGCATGCAATTTATCAGCCAAGGTAGAACATTTTCTTGCATTTAATAACAAAGATGAATCTTAAAAGGATATTCATTTAGGAATTGCATAACTGATATCATGAGCATAATATGTAAATTTTTCTCCTAACATCCCTATTATACCTCACCCTCGGCTTTTGCTGAACTTACACCTCCTAATCCCCCAATACTCGTGAGATCCTTATGATTCCTGCAAACCCCCCTTAAACAGGAGGATCCCTACAGTATTTATTTCATATTTGAGTTGTGTTAAAAATATTATAATATTTCTTTTTTTAC